TTATATTAACCGCATTCAGTATAAGTTCAAGACACATAAGTGCTCTAACCATGTTTCGACTTGTGATCAATCCATAAATACCGATAGAAAATAAATAGGCACTCAAAATAAGTACATGTTCGGTCATCATTGACCAACCCCTCATCAATCTTGATTCATTTCAATATGAACAACAATTTCACCAATTTGATTAGAATATAAATTAAGTACGAAACAAAGTAAGGTATTAGTAATGGATCGAACTAAACCCCTTTCAATTTCATATATGAACAATAGAATATGAAAATGGAACTGAAGGAAAATGAATGTGATAACATAGAACAAAACAAGACTTTATTTATTTTATTTTGGATCTAAGTATTTATTACTTAATTACTTTACTGCCGGGCCATAGCAATTGCACCTATCAAAGCAACTAAAAGAATTATAGAAATGAGTTCAAATGGAAGGTAAAAATCTGTTGATAAATGAATCCCAATTTGTTGAACGTTACTTGTTAGGTCCTGCTCTATAATCTGATTTGATCTTGTAGTCCAAACAATCCCGTACCACGACGTATCCGAGATAGTAGTAATTAGTGAAAAAAGAATACTTGTACAAACCAGTGAAGTGACCCCATCCCCAACGGTCCAAAGATAGAAATCGTTGTAATATTCTGAACCATTCATGAACATCACAGCAAATAGGATTAAAACATTTACAGCTCCTACGTAAATAAGGAGCTGTGCAGCAGCTACAAAATAGGAGTTAGATGGAATATGGAATAAGGATATACAAACAAGAACCAGTCCCAATGAAAAAGCAGAATAAATTGGGTTGGTAAGTAAGACCACCCCCAGACCTCCTAATATAAGACCTGATCCCAGAAATACTAAAAGAATATCATGTATTGGTCCAGGTAAATCCATTATGTGTAAAAAAAGAGATAAATAAATCAAAATATTTCATAAACTTACTAACCGACCCAAGAAAAAAGAGGTTACCTTATTTTTTTCTTGTATCTGATACGTTCCTAATTGAATCCTAAAGGGGTGTAGATTTATATAGATACAGTTATTGGATCAATCCCGCTACTGTATCTGAAAGAGTAGTTCGAAATTTTATATTTTGAAATCATCACAGATCTATGAATCCATTCTAAATCAAAATCAAGCCTTGATTCTCACCAATCAATAGTTATTTACTGACCTAGCAAAATAAAAGAAGCCTCACTCCTTTACTTTAGATCAAAACGGAATCTTAGTAATTGGTAATCGTTTTTGAATCAAGAGGTTTACCCCTGATTATTTTGATTGGAGTCGAATTCTTAATTGTTCGAATTGTGTAATCTCCAATTACTGACATTGGTAACCGGCCCAAAGCAATTTGATTATAATTCAATTCGTGACGATCATAAGTAGAAAGTTCATATTCTTCAGTCATTGATAAACAGTTTGTTGGACAATACTCGACACAATTACCACAAAATATACAGATTCCAAAATCAATACTATAATTAAGCAATCGTTTCTTTCTAATATCCGTTTCCAATCTCCAATGAACAACGGGTAGATCTATGGGGCATACCCGAACACATACTTCACAAGCAATGCATTTATCAAATTCAAAATGGATTCGACCACGAAAACGCTCCGATGTGATCGATTTTTCATAAGGATATTGAATAGTCACAGGTAAACGATTCACGTGAGATAAGGTAATCATGAAACTTTGACCAATATACCTTGCAGCTCGTATTGTCTGTTGACCATAATTCATGAACCCAGTCACCATAGGGAACATATCGTGGATATCCATGAATAGTTTGATGTTTCTTTCTCTTGCTCTAGATAGGTTATGAATCTAGAATATCCTATTTTGTTATAGCGAAACGAGTTGGGAAGAAGTTGTTAATAATAGATTACCTAGAGAAATAGGTAAAAGAAATTTCCACCCAAGGTTTAATAGCTGGTCCATTCTCATCCTAGGTAAAGTCCATCTTGTTGTGATAGGAATGAACAGGAACAAATAAGCTTTAGCTAATGTAATAAGGATACCAACTGTCATTCCAAAGACTCCACCTGTTTTATTTATTCCAAAAGGTTCAGAAATGAATATGTACGGAATAGAGAAATTCCACCCGCCCAAGTAAAGAACTGTTACAAATAATGAAGAAACTAGTAGATTTAGGTAAGAAGCAACGTAAAATAAACCAGATTTAATACCTGAATATTCGGTTTGATAACCTGCTACTAATTCCTCCTCTGCTTCTGGTAAATCAAAAGGTAATCTTTCACATTCCGCTAGGGAAGAAATTAGAAAAACTATAAACCCTATAGGTTGACGCCACAGATTCCACCCCCAAAACCCATATTTTGACTGTGCCTCAACTATATCAACTGTACTTGAACTGTTAGATAATCATAGTCGATGATAACATCACTATTCCCATCGCTATTCCAGAACCGCACATGAGACCTCAGCTTCATACGGCTCCTCGATGGCCACAAATAAATCTAAGGACTGGTTCATTATTACCTCGGCATGTTTGTAGTGTAGATTAGAGTAACGATGTATCGAAGAGTCCCGAATTAGACCAATGGAATTCCGTCCGCCATAATAAAAAAAAAGCGCTTCCGAATTGATCTCATCCTTTATTTTCTAATTAGACTTAGAATTCTTTTAGTTCAGTAATAACTTAATCCTTCAATAAAATACTCGTTGTTTCAATAGATATTTCGACCCATACTTTTCGTACGAAAAATAATTAGACACTAATTCATGAGTTATAGTTGATAAATCATTATAAGAATTCTATCCGTATGAATATGGATAGGATTGAGGAAAGAAAGAATAAACAAAGATCTCTTATTATTCAGTTTTCCTATTGCATTCCATTTCTTTCGTTCCTGTTCTTCTTTCTCACTCAGAAGGGGGGTTTCTAAAAAATCAAATCAAAGGATTACTTCGTTCTCGACAGTCATTTATTTAATCAGTGGATAGAAGCATACTCTGGATCGGAATCGTGAGGAAGTACTGCTTGATCATTTCTACGAACTTAAAGCCCTCATTATGATTCCTTTTATGTTATGCAGAAATATCCCTTTGGATACCTTACATTATCTTCATCACTAATCTTTTGTGTACCTTCGTGTTCCTAACCGTCCACTCATTTTTGATTGATCCCCGATATGGTAATACATACAACATACAACAACATACAATACAATAGTAGAAACTCCATACAGTTGATCTTTTGCACCCGCTTCAAGTCATGATGACTAATCAACCAATCTTGGGGTAAACAGTTTCGACCGCTTATGTTTACTTCCACTTTACTCTCGTACATAGGGAATGAGAATCAATCTTCTTACTGCAAATTCATAAGCTGTTTTGTTTCACTCATATAACTATCTGGTTTAACTCATCGACCCGAATGATGAATAAAAAGAGAAAGGTATCTATTCAACACATCCAACCCCTTTCCTGGAAATAAAGGAAAGGGGTAAAGGTTCATGTTCCAACGAATCACACGTAGAGATATTGATAACACACACGGAGTTAATGGTATTTCATAACTAATAGATTGAGCAGCAGCTCGTAGACCACCTGAAAAGGAATATTTATTATTCGATCCATATCCTGACATAAGAAGTCCAATAGGAGCAATACTGGAAATAGCGATCCATAAAAAAACGCCTATACTGAGATCGGCTAGAACAAGGCGATAGCCAAAAGGAATTACTAAATAGCTTAGTAGAATTGATATGACCGCTATAGATGGCCCCATACTGAATAAACGAACATCTCCTCTAGATGGGAGAAGATCCTCTTTCAAAAGTAGTTTTGTCCCATCTGCTAGAGCTTGAAGAATTCCCAAGGGGCCGGCATATTCAGGCCCGATACGTTGTTGTATCCCTGCAGATATTTCTCTTTCTAACCACACAATCACGAGTACGCCTATTGTGATTCCCGATACAGGAGTAAAAATAGGGACAAGCAGCCATAAGAAGTCATAGACCTCTTTTAAGGATTCCGATCTGGAAAAAGAATTGATAGCTTGTACTTCTGTCGTATCAATTATCATTTCAACGATCAACTTCTCCCATAATGATATCTATACTACCTAGTATCGTCATGATATCAGCCAATTTCATCCTTTTAACTAGCTGAGGAAGAATTTGCAAATTGATGAAACCAGGTGGACGAATTTTCCATCTCCAGGGAAAAACACTATTATCCCCTATCAGAAAAATTCCCAATTCTCCCTTTGGGGCTTCTACTCTCACATAAAGTTCTTGTTTCGACAATTCAAAAGTGGGAGAAGGCTTTTTACTAATGAATCGATATTCAAAACCATTCCATTGGGAATCACTTGCTCTATCAAAGCGTCGAACTTCTAAGTTCTCATAGGGCCCCCCCGGAATTCCTTCTAGAGCCTGTTGAATAATTTTTATGGATTCCGTCATTTCATTGATTCGTACTAAATAACGAGCTAATGAGTCTCCTTCTTTTTGCCACTGGACTTCCCAATCGAATTCATCGTAACACTCATAATGATCAACTTTACGAAGATCCCATTGGATTCCGGAAGCTCGTAGCATTGGTCCCGATAAACCCCAATTTATTGCTTCCTCCCCACCAATAATGCCCACCCCTTCAACTCGTTCCAAAAAAATGGGATTTTGCGTAATAAGCTTTTGGTATTCAACAATTCCTGTTAAAGAATAATCGCAGAAATCCAAACATTTATCTATCCAGCCATGAGGTAGATCAGCAGCGACTCCCCCGATACGGAAATAATTATGCATCATTCGCATACCTGTGGCAGCTTCGAATAGGTCATATAGCAATTCCCTTTCTCTGAAAATATAGAAGAAGGGAGTCTGTGAACCGATATCTGCCATAAAAGGTCCAAGCCATAATAAATGAGAAGCTATACGACTCAGCTCCAGCATAATTACTCTGATATAGCTGGCTCTTTTGGGTACTTGAATATTTCCTAATTGTTCTGGTGCATTTACCGTTATTGCCTCTGTGAACATAGTAGCTAAATAATCCCAACGTGTTACATAAGGAAGATATTGTATAATTGTTCGGTTTTCCGCAATTTTTTCCATCCCTCTGTGTAAATAACCCAATACGGGTTCGCAGTCAATAACATCTTCACCATCTAGAGTAACGATAAGTCGAAGAACACCATGCATTGATGGGTGGTGAGGACCCATATTCACTATCATGAGGTCTTTTCTTGTAGCCGGTACATTCATATGTTTTCTTCTCCGATCCATTATTCTATGAATTGCCGAAAACGAAATAAATGAGGTTCATCAAAATTCAAGATCTAATAAACCAAAGAATTCAAATAATCTTCAAATTAACGAGTTTTTGGTTCCCGAATATCTAATTGATCGATTAATTTTTTATAACGCACTCTATTTTTCTTTGACAAATAAGCCAGCAGTCGTTGACGTTTTCCCAGAATTTTCCGCAAACCTATCTGAGATAAATAATCTTTTCTGTGCAATTCAAAATGTGAAGTAAGTCTCTGTATCTTATTGGTGAAACTGATTACTTGAAATTCAACAGACCCTTTGTTTTTTTCTTCTTTCGGAATAACTGAGATGAATGAATTTTTGACCATAACCATAAAAATAAAATTTCTCTCTTTTTTTTTTTTTCCACAGATATGGATTTTACCAATCAGGAATAATAATAATGCCAGTTATTTTGATCTGATACACCCAATAATCTGGATTTATTCATATATTACTTTATTCTATCAAATCAAATCAAATCAAAATTAAATTCAAATGAATTGTAAGTACAATTTGTAATTTGATTCGATAGAAGGGCAATTTCTGTACCCACAAAAGAAAATTATTTTGACCTAAAAAGATTCTGCCGAATCATTTCTAGATTCAATCCAATTGAGACGTTATTGAATCGGTATCATGTATTAGAATGTAACACAGCGTGTGTGTACATTCATATACCAGACCCGACACCTGATATATAGGAAATGTACCAACCATCAACTAATTCCGAATCGTGGATACATATGTATCCTTGACATACTGAAACGGCTGCCATTATTGGTATCAAACCAGTAGCGATTCATACAAGCTAAATCCTCTAATCGATAATTGGGCCAAAGAAACAATTTGAATTGAATGAATTTATTTATATCTGTATCAATATGCTTGTCCTCATCCAAAAATTGCCCCCAGTTCCTTACATTGTTGTCATTGAAAAATACCTGATTTCTATCCATAACATTCCTATTTCCGGAATTGAAACAAATTAGAATTCTCAATTCTCTACGACGCCTAGGGGATAGAATATTTTCAGGAACAAGCAAATCATAATAATTTTCGTCTCTACTCACAAGCATCTTTTTATGTTGTACAATGGATCCATTGAAATAATTCTCATCAACATATCCTTTTTCTCGATATCTTCCATTAGTTCGGCATTTATTATTATGGACCAATGAGATACCTATGGTTTGATACATAATAAATTGTCTATCCCATTTTATAGACAGACGTACTGGTTCGAGAATCAATATTCCCTTTTTTATCAATTCTGGAAGAGTTAGATTCGTCTGAATTAACATTACATCCAGGTGCATTTCTCCTCCTTGAATAGAGGATATAGCAATTTCCTTTGCATTTATTAGTCTAAGCAGGAAACAATATACCTTAACATTATTGAAAATTCTGTGATTCAAAGGATCATCCCATCTCAATTGAAAAAGCAAATATTTTTTCAGGAATAACTCTAGTTTTGCTTTCTTGTTACTCTCGGGTTGTCCTTTCTTTTCACGTTTTTGAATGTCTGATTCCGTGTAATCCTTTTCAAAATCTTTTTGTCGTTTTCGTGCGTCTGAGCCAATATTTCCGTGGCCGAGCTGTTCTTTTTCTTCTTGATTTCGATTCTTTAATTCAAGATATTCTTTTTGATTAGATGATATACGAAGATCCTTTTTTTTATTTCCATTAATGTTTTTGTTTTCACTAATGTTTTCATTTCCATTAAAAATGAAAAGAAGTAATTTGATTGGTATAATCCACGGTTTGATCTTATATGCATCATAAAGTGGCACAAATTCTGAGAAGAACCAAGATTTCGTATTTAATATGGGACGATATAGCATTTCTTTATTCATTCCCATCAAAAAAAGTTTTTTTTTTTGATTGGGTGGGTTGATTTCTTGATGAATCGTGAGATAGAAAAGATCTTTCTTATCAATCATTTGATAATAATCAGTCTCGGTCTTAGTCATTTTATTAATGTTGGTCCCGGTATCCGTATCGGTCCAGGACTCAATATCGATATTCTTTCTAAGAAATAAATCGAAAATTTTCCACTCCAAATATTTTCTATCCGTACTTTTACCCGTACCAATAATATACTCTTCTCCTAGATAATCACTAATAGATATATCCCCCAGTATATAAAATGGTTCAATTTTAGGTGTGTTGTAATTATATGGAATCTCTCGGTCCGCATTTACTTGTAATGAGGATGGATAAATATATGAGTCTTTCCTATCCCCATAATTAATATATTTATATGAAAAAAGATCATATCTGTAGTTTTTTTTTAATTTTGCTTTTTTGCTCGTCAATGAATTCACTTCATAATCATTTTTTTTCTCATAATGAATGAATTGGGCTTTTTCATATGAATTCTTTTTTGAGTCTTTATTTTGAATCGTACGACGCCGATTGACCCTAGTTCGCCATTTTTGCGGTACTAATTTAGACCACCTAGCCTGAGATAAATTGTATTGATAATGACCCCTTAACCAGTTTTTCCATTCATTCATTCCAGAATTCAGAAGTTTTTTATGCCTTGATTTGGAATCTAATATTCTTCGTGTTCCAAAAAAATTCCTGATTCTATCCTTAAGAATAAGATATGCTTCGCGATATTGAAGTAGAGATCTCAAATGATACTTCTTATTAATAGCTTGGATTTGTGATAATTTGTAAAATACAGATGCTTGTGAAAAGGAATATAGGTCACCAGAAATCTTTGATTTATTATTACTAATATTAGAAAGATACTTTTTTATAGTCGAAATAAAGTGAATTTTTTTTTGATTTGTTTCATCAATCCCTTCTTTATTTTTTTCATCATTGTGAATGTATTTATCGATAATCTTTTTTGTTGATTCAAGGAAAAGTTGTACATTGACTCTAGAAACATTAACAGTACATAGAAAGATATGTATGTATATTCTTTCGTTGAAAAATGTAAAAAAATAGTGCCATTTGCGTATGAATATGAATCTGTTACTTCTTCTTTTTGATATCTGCCAAATATGTTTCTGCGATTCCGATCTTTTATCACCACAACTTGTATCGTTAGGACTAATATTTATATCCGGAGTTAGAAATATTTTTCTTTTGTCTTTTGCACCCCTTTCTATTTGATTTCTGATTAGGGTTGTTCTATCGGACAGATCTTTCCTTTTTTTTTCTGTCAGTGAATAATTTGCCCAATCCATGAATCTAATTCGAATGGTCGATTCAGGAACAATTTTATTACTGCTTATGATTATGGAATCTTTTCCATTTTCATTCGGCTCATATACTTTCTTCAATACAAATAAGAAAATTGGATTTACATTTGCAAACTCTTTTATTATTCTTTTTAAAAATAGAACCGTTTTGATAATCCATCTTGTTTTATCTTTTGAGACCTTTATAAACTGTTTTGTTTTTTCTTTGAAAACTCTTAGAACTAGAAAACATTTTTTTTTAACTTTTCTCTTTTTTTTTTCGAATTCATTATAAATAGGTTCAAAAAAGGAAGGTTGTTGTCGGGCAGAACCAAAAGGTAGTTCGGTTTCCCTTCCCCAGATTGTTAAAAAACAAAAATTTTCTGTTTTCCCTTTCTTTTGGATTGGATCTCTATGATGGGATCGTAGTTTGGATTTGCGCCAGGGTTTCAGACAGAAAGGAAATAGGATTTTTATCTGAATACCATCTGTTAACCAGTTTTTTGGAAATTCTGTTTCTGATAATTGAACACCATTATAGGTGCATTTAACATGCATTTCTCTATTCCACTCCTTCAAATCCTCGTACCACTCGGGGAATTGAAATAAGAACATACGGCCGAGGTTTTTAGCTATTATCAATGAAGGCAATATGATGTATTTTCTAAGAATCGATTGGGTTACTAACATAGTACCTCTTATTGCTTGAGCAAATATAATAGTATCCCAAGTTTCTGCTATTGCTATCCTTTCATTCTCGTTTTTTTTATCTGCAATTTTTTTTGCCTTTTCTTTTGCCTCTTCCTCCTCAGAATCCGAAGTTTTGAATTTCGGTCCTGTATCTATCCAATTTCTAAAAATTAGATTCATTGTTCGGGAGATATCAAAAGAAAAAAAAAAAGTTTTGTCTATTCTGTCCAAAAAAAGCAGGGAATGCACATTCGCTTGAAACATTTCCCAAGTAACTATTTTACGTCTTTGAGCGCGCATGGATCCTTTTACTATATCCCGACGAAAATCTGATTGTTGCGAGTAACGTACCAAAGCCAACTCTTCTGCTTGATCACTATTAGTACTGGTACTAGTATCAGTATTGGTATTCTGATCCGGATCCGCCTTATCAGTATAAATTACCACACGTTTGGCTTTTCTTGAACGAATCCCATGATTTTCTGTTGATTCTTCCTCATTTTCCTCCTCCCGCTCTTCAAAAGAATTGATCAATTTGTATGATCGTCGAGGAATCCTTTTACCGATTTCTTCTATTCCAATAGATTTATTTTGAATTGTTTGATTATTTGGATCAGTTGTAATTACATCGAATAGAAATTTCAAACATTTTTTTTGATTTTCTGAATCAAATCTTCTTTGTTCGGATATTAAAACAAGCTTTTTTAAATTCAGACTAAAACCAGTTGTTGATTTCCTAGCTAATTCACTGATAGAGGTCAAGAAAGGACCAATGTCTGTCGATAATGATTCTCCATTAAATGTATCCATTTTATGTTC